TAGATCTGCTTCTCTTTTTCTTCTTCTGAACCAGATTCTTGTATTATTAGTAAACTAATCGAACAAAGCGTAATCTTTTCTCCGAAATAATCCACCGAGGGGGGAGGTACGTAGTCTATTCTAATGCAATAAAGTTACATAGTGTCTATTTTTCGTTGAGAAAGGGGTATTTCCATGGGTTTGCCTTGGTATCGTGTTCATACTGTCGTATTGAATGATCCTGGTCGTTTGCTTTCTGTTCATATAATGCACACAGCCCTGGTTGCGGGTTGGGCCGGTTCGATGGCTCTATATGAATTAGCAGTTTTTGATCCTTCTGACCCCGTTCTTGATCCAATGTGGCGACAGGGTATGTTCGTTATCCCCTTCATGACTCGTTTAGGAATAACCAATTCATGGGGCGGTTGGAGTATTACAGGGATTACTATAAGCAAAACAGGTCTTTGGAGTTACGAAGGTGTAGCCGGAGCGCATATTGTGTTTTCTGGTTTGTGCTTCTTGGCAGCTATCTGGCATTGGGTGTATTGGGATCTGGAAATTTTTTGTGATGAGCGCACAGGAAAACCTTCTTTGGATTTGCCCAAGATCTTTGGAATTCATTTATTTCTCGCAGGAGTGGCTTGCTTTGGTTTTGGCGCATTTCATGTAACAGGATTGTATGGTCCTGGAATATGGGTGTCCGATCCTTATGGGCTAACTGGAAAGGTACAACCTGTAAATCCAGCATGGGGTGTGGAAGGTTTTGATCCTTTTGTTCCAGGAGGAGTAGCCTCTCATCATATTGCAGCGGGGACATTGGGCATATTAGCGGGCTTATTCCATCTTAGTGTTCGCCCGCCCCAGCGTTTATACAAAGGATTACGTATGGGAAATATTGAAACCGTCCTTTCTAGTAGTATCGCTGCTGTCTTTTTTGCGGCTTTTGTTGTTGCTGGAACTATGTGGTATGGGTCATCAACTACTCCCATCGAATTATTTGGTCCTACTCGTTATCAATGGGATCAGGGATACTTCCAGCAAGAAATATACCGAAGGGTTAGTGCTGGGCTAGCCGAAAATCAAACGTTATCCGAAGCTTGGTCTAAAATTCCCGAAAAATTGGCTTTTTATGATTACATTGGCAATAATCCGGCAAAAGGGGGATTATTCAGAGCGGGTTCAATGGACAACGGGGATGGAATAGCCGTTGGGTGGTTAGGACACCCTATCTTTAGAGATAAAGAAGGGCGCGAACTTTTTGTACGTCGTATGCCTACTTTTTTTGAAACATTTCCGGTTGTTTTGGTAGACGGAGATGGAATTGTTAGAGCCGATGTCCCTTTTAGAAGGGCAGAATCAAAGTATAGTGTTGAACAAGTAGGTGTAACTGTTGAGTTCTATGGTGGTGAACTCAATGGAGTAAGTTATAGTGATCCTGCTACTGTGAAAAAATATGCTAGGCGTGCTCAATTGGGTGAAATTTTTGAATTAGATCGTGCTACTTTGAAATCTGATGGTGTTTTTCGTAGCAGTCCAAGAGGTTGGTTTACTTTTGGGCATGCTTCGTTTGCTCTGCTCTTCTTCTTCGGGCACATTTGGCATGGTGCTAGAACCCTGTTCAGAGATGTTTTTGCTGGTATTGATCCGGATTTAGATGCTCAAGTAGAATTTGGAGCATTCCAAAAACTTGGAGATCCAACTACAAGAAGACAAGTAGTTTGATTCAAGATTGCTTTGTTATTTTTGCTTCTATTTTTTATTTTCTGTTTGTGATTTGACATAGGCTTAGGACGCTAAAAAATATTGATTTCAATCACTGTCTTTTTTTTACCCTTGTTCTTTCTTTATCCAGGAGATGATCCAAAATAAACAGACATGGAAGCTATAATTGTAAACCACAATCAAATTTATGGAAGCATTGGTTTATACATTCCTCTTAGTATCGACTCTAGGGATAATTTTTTTCGCTATCTTTTTTCGAGAACCGCCTAAAGTTCCAACTAAAAAAATGAAATGATTTTTCATTATCTCAGTTGACGTAATGAGCCCCAAAATATTCTATTTTGGGGCTCATTACGTCAATCATTACTTCAACTAGTCCCCGTGTTCCTCAAATGGATCTCTTAGTTGTTGAGAGGGTTGCCCAAAGGCAGTATATAAGGCGTACCCAGTAAAACTTACAAGTAAACCAGATATAGAAATAGCGACTAGGGTTGCTGGTTCCATTATTATATATATATAATTTCAAGACCACAATGGATCTATGATAATATCGTTTATTTACAACGGAATAGTATACAAAGTCAACAGATCCCACTGAATGCAAAATAAGATTTATTATGGCTACACAAACTGTTGAGGGTAGTTCTAGATCTGGTCCAAGGCGAACTGTTATAGGGGATTTTTTGAAACCATTGAATTCGGAATATGGTAAAGTAGCCCCTGGGTGGGGAACGACTCCTTTGATGGGTATCGCAATGGCTCTATTTGCGGTATTCCTATCTATTATTTTGGAGATTTATAATTCTTCCGTTTTACTGGATGGAATTGCGATGAATTAGATTCACAAGAACCGCGAAGTCCGAGTTTTTCAATACAAATACAAAAAAAGTGAATAGGTCTCGTATTTTAGCTCATTTTGCTTTGGCAGTTCGACCGCAAAATTGATTTTTTTCTGTATTTCCGGAATATGAGTGTGCGACTTGTTATAATTGATCCTATTGATAGTACAGAAAAGGGATCTGTCGTCTTGATAGAGATAGTTTTACCCCGTCGAATATTCATTTGAGTATCTGGAGCACGGAATATATGAAATAGATCACGAAGTGTTCGAACTATGATTCATACTTAATATTCAAATCTCGCGGCCGGACTCAAAAAAAATTTCAAAATGAATTCTATTCTAAATAGAAAGATTTTTTCTTCTTTCAAACTCTCATTTCCTTATATTATTTATTTTGATCAAAAGACAAAGCTTTCTTTCTATTGTTATATCTGTTCTATCTAATCATTGAATAAGTTGATGATCCAATGATTCTTACTCAGGGAATCTTTGTGCTTAGTTTGAGGGTTTTATTGAATTATCGTGGTTCTAGTATGAATCTGGGGTTTCAATTGATTCATAGGGTCTTAACGAGAGAATTCCTATCAAATAATAAAGAAAACAAGCAAAAAATCATATTCAAATACTAAATCAAAGCAAAGAAAAAGAAATTAGGTGGGTAAATAGAAGATTCAAGAGGCCTGGACTGATCAATATAAAGACGAATGTGCCGGCTTGAGTTTTTGGCATTCTAATTACAAAGAAAAGAAGAGCTTTTCTATTTTTTTTTACTCGTTTGTATCTTTTCTTTAGATAAGATAAGATTGAATGAAAGGATTAAAAAGTTTCAAACTTTCTATTCTCTCTCCCTTTTTTTCAGCCAGTATTGGGGTGTTTTTGTTTGAGCCGTACGAGATGAAATTCTCATATACGGTTCTAAGAGGGGGAGTCCTCGTTCTTGGTTTACCTATCTCAATAAAGTCTATGATTGGTTCGAAGAACGCCTCGAGATTCAGGCGATTGCAGATGATATAACTAGTAAATATGTTCCTCCTCATGTTAACATATTTTATTGTCTAGGAGGAATTACGCTTACTTGTTTTTTAGTACAAGTAGCTACAGGGTTTGCTATGACTTTTTACTATCGTCCGACCGTGACGGAGGCCTTTGCTTCTGTTCAATACATAATGACTGAAGCTAACTTTGGTTGGTTAATCCGATCGGTTCATCGATGGTCGGCAAGTATGATGGTCTTAATGATGATCCTGCACGTATTTCGTGTTTATCTCACTGGTGGTTTTAAAAAACCTCGGGAATTAACTTGGATTACAGGCGTGGTTCTGGCTGTATTGACTGCATCTTTTGGTGTAACAGGTTATTCTCTACCTCGGGACCAAATTGGCTATTGGGCAGTTAAAATTGTAACAGGCGTACCGGAAGCTATTCCGGTAATAGGATCGCCTTTGGTAGAGTTATTACGTGGAAGTGCTAGTGTAGGACAATCCACTTTGACCCGTTTTTATAGTTTACACACTTTTGTATTACCTCTTCTTACTGCCGTATTTATGTTAATGCATTTCCTAATGATACGTAAGCAAGGCATTTCTGGTCCTTTATAGAGAATATAGATCAGATCATAGAGATTTGGAATTCATTATTTATCTTATTAGTTTGAGGAGGAACATATAGTATTTCATTGCTACAAATATGGATTATTAAAACAAAAATAAGACATGTACTTGGATATTTCCTTTCAACTATCCACTATTCTATTATTTATTTGACATGAATGGTTGGGGGGAATTCTCCGAAGAGAAAGTGGATTATGGGAGTGTGTGACTTGAACTATTGATTGGGGCCGTGCAGAAATATTTCTTTCTCTGCTACATTAGAATTCACAACCAAATGTGTCTTTGTTCCAACCACCGCGTAAGCTCCCTACCATACAAAGGATAGGCTGGTTCGCTTGAAGAGAATCTTTTCTATGATCAGACCCGACCGATGTCTTGCATGAACGGGCTCCGTAAGATCCAGCAGAATAAGGAATTTGGCCTAATAAAAATTCATATGTTTTGGCTTTTTTTTACTTTTTTTCTTACATAGTACGGAAATGCATTCATTTCCTATGCATCGACCTGATTTATTATACTATTGGAGTGAAACAGGGGATCTAAAGAAGAGCAAAGGCTAGACTATATTAGTAACAAGTAAATCCTTTGTATGTGAAAAATCTTGATCTTTTTTGGGGATCAGGGCGAATCACAAGCAAGATGTGAGACAACCCAGAAAGCACTTGATCATAATCAACTTTGTAAGCCAAGCCTACTTGGGTATTGAGCATTTATTTACCTGTAAGAATTGAATTCCTTGGAATGTATAGTTTCCAATTTGTAAACTGGAATCAGGTAACTTTTTACTTAACTTAAATATTATATAGAATATAGAATCATTTCTATATGTGTGGATAACATATAGATTT